TTGAGAAGGATTTCTTTATTGATTAATTAGTTACGTAGCAGTTTGGATTTTATTATATCATTAGTAAAACACAATTTTCTATTCAAACCCGGGAATCGTTCCTAAATTTTAATTCACATTTAATAGTTAATGGTTCCAATTTGTTCTGAATTTTTGCTTTGTGACTGAAAATACACAATTGGTTTTTCAATAGAAAAGGGGAGGTTTTTTTTTTTTCAATATTGTGTTTGTTTTAAGATACTATACAAACAATCGAAGATATATATCCAATCCAAAGAGAAAGGTAAGTATTTATTTTTTTTAGGAAAGGGGATTATTAAATAAAAGAGGATTCCAGATACAAGTACAAAAACGAATACCCCCCCCCCCCCCCCCGAAAAAAAAAAGTGGAATATTTTCATATATTTTTTTGTACCGTTTTGGCGACATAGCCGAGCGGTAAGGCGGGGGACTGCAAATCCTTTTTCCCCAGTTCAAATCTGGGTGTCGCCTAATCAACAAAAAAAATCGACGTACCTTATTATATTTTGCTGATATAACTTAACAAACTTTTCCAGCAGAAGTAAGGGGGGGGAGAGTCCTCTTGATACTTGCTTGATTCTATAAGCATCTCCGGCGGTTCTGTTCTCTAAAATGATGTAAATCCTTGCGGAAAGATTATATTAGTGAATATTGAAAAGGGATCGTTAAATCTTGATATGACAACTCTTCTATTACTAATGCTTATTAATTGAATCTTGAATTTATTTGGATAGACGAACGGGGAATGGAATTATTCGTTGCGGAAAAGTCGAAAGATACTTTGTTTGTATGTTTGTATACAGACTCATGAAATTCTCTAAGTGCTGCGGCAATCAATTTAATATGATATAATTGAATAGATAATCGACTTTTACTTATATATTATATTATTTTTACTTATTATTCTTTTATAAAGTTATAAAGAAAGTACAAGAAGAAATTCTTTCTTTTCTGTAACCCCTACCCCAGTCAATAATGTAATAGACTATCGTCCCACTATTTCGCAGAGACAAGCGAGAGACGTAACGATTGGATAAAATGAGAAATAGGGATATGTGATAGATAGTGATCTATCTTGACTCTATTTTTTTCTATTTTTTACTTAATGATAATAAAATGAAGGTCAACAAAAGAAAGACTAGGTATTATTATTCCTACATGTTAGTAACATTCCCCTGAAACTGGGTATCCACGTATTTTGCTTGTTCTTACCGTTTTCCGATCTAAATAATATAATATAAAAACCGGTTAGAATTGTGAGTTTAGTGAATTGTTTCATCAATGGTGTTGGGTCATAATCCACTTAACTTTTGACTCCGCGCCAGCGATTCCACTATTATTAGTGATTAGTGAACATAATAATGATTAGGGAAGGGTAATGGAATAATTCCTTCATATTTATGGAGATAGGGGATATAATTCACATGGATATGGTAAGTCTCGCTTGGGCTGCTTTAATGGTAGTCTTTACATTTTCTCTTTCACTCGTAGTATGGGGTAGAAGTGGACTCTAGAGGTACTACTAATTGAGTTGAGGAATCAAACTCAACCCATATCAATTGTTTTATAGATCGTTCTGCAAAGCCCTTTTTATTTTACTTTTTTTTATTTGTTTTTGGTTTCCACCTTTTTTTTTATTTTTACTGTTCAAAGAGAAAATGGTTATGTTATTAAGTGGATACAGACTCTCTATGGGAAACAACATAGACATAGTGGTTGTCCAACGAAATACTCCACATAATAAAATATTGCCTTGGGCAAGTCACATATTGCGCGTTACCGCTTGCTTTATTATTTGTTGTATTATTTTATAAATTCGATTTATGCTATGCTTGCTTTATTGAACTCATTTCATATCACGGTTCAAGCGTTAAAAATAAAAATGAGTGTGCTTCACTAATCCTTTTCGAAATCCAAAGAGGTTCCCCATGGAACCGAACCCCCGGATCATCTGTCAACTGCTCAATCAATTATTTATTCGGAATGCTAAAAAAAAATTATGTGATTCTCGTTTATTAATATACGCCTATACTTTTTTTACTTCATCGATTTGATTCTTTCGGTGGATACCAGGATTCTCATATTGAAAAGAATCATAAAGTCTAGGAATTAGAACCGTAAGAGTAAGAGTTGCCCTTCTATTTTTTTATATTGATAATTGCAATCAACACAAATTAAATAGATAAAGCAAAGAAATAGAATTGGTACGCTATGTACATAAATGTATGGAATTTATATCTATATGTAATTGATATCTATGAAGATAGATATATTGTGGATTGATCTATATTAAACCTCTATCTTTATACAGTAAAACTTTATATACTACAATAATATAATAAGTATGGTAGAAAGAAATATATGAATCTTTCTACCATACTGATAATTCTAGTCCGCTTGTTTCATTTAAGACATGAAATTGGAATACTTTTAATTTTTATTTTTTCTTTTCAATCATTGATAAGAACGAAACAGTCAAGTTTAAGTCAAATTAATCATTTTGACTGACTGTTTTTACGTATATTATAAGTAAAAAAGCAGTCGGAACTAGAATGAACAGTGCAGTAGCAATAAATGCGAGAATATTTACTTCCATAATCTCATCGTTTCATTTTTATTTAATTTGAAATAACTCGGGATTTAATCCCATAGAGCTGATAAACCTTTCGCCTGTAAATGCAATATTCAATGGTATGAATTACATCTCGATGATATCGAATCAGATCAATATTATGAATAACAATATCTGAGCTATCAAATTAATTGATTCATCGTCGAGAATTAAATAGTATAACATAGGAAGATCCTTTATCCATACCGAATTGCAATTTGGATTATGAATCCGATCAATAATTCTTTTACGTTATTTATCATTCTATTCCACTCTTTAGTTTCTATAAACTACAGTTTCTATAAAGTACGCCCCCCTTAAGTATCTGATGAGATATCATATGACCTCCTTTACACTTACTTACATTGGTTATAAAAAACCCAATAAAATAAACAATAGAAGCAAAATGTAAAAAGGTAAGTTCGAACCTCCCTTTAATCTTTAATGATCTAATCTTCTTGGAAAACAAAGAAGTATAAGTATAATATATAATAAGGAAAGCCGGGGTATAAAAAATATAGTATTCCATCAAATTCATTAAAAACCCTGTTCTTTCTTCGGCAGGACCCTTAAACTTAAAAAAGATTATTCATTCCCTCACTCTCACTAAGAGAGATAGCCCTCGCTAAGAGAGAAAGAGAGATGGGATCCTTCTTTTTTGAGCTTTCTTTTTATTTTATTAATATACTATTTCCTTGGATTAATTACAGGATGCACATATATCAAAAATTCAGTGTGAAAGTTGAATGAGATAAATTGTTTCAAATTCGCATTACTAATTGAAATTAGTAATTGAGGTTACACAAAATCGTAGTTAGAAATAGAAAGGGATATACCTTTAATCTTAAAAGTATTATATCAAGGTTACTATGTTAAATTTTATTTTGTATGTCCTACTTGAAACATATAGTACTCTATTACATTACACAGATCGGGAATAATCGAAAAAGACGGACTCCGTACGGTATCTCTTGGAATCCTGAATATGCTTCTACCAATAATTGTACTAATTTACATATGCCTTTCGCCTTTCAATCGGTACTAGTTGAATAAATGGGAATTCCCATATTTCTTTGATGAGAAATGTGAAAGGAAAAAAATAAATAAATAAAATAAGAGAGCATTCCCAAGGGGAATGAAATTCTGCTATTTGTTCTCCCTTTCAAAGAAAACGAAGAGATGAATTGATGTATTTTTTTTATTGTATTTGGATCCATCGGGACTGACGGGGCTCGAACCCGCAGCTTCCGCCTTGACAGGGCGGTGCTCTGACCAATTGAACTACAATCCCAAGCAAATAAAGTATACATCATACATATTCTTATGATTTCATTCAAACCCTTTCTATTTTATTTAAATTAGAATAGTCGTATTGTAACATAAATCCGCATGATATATTTGATATCCACATGGATATGCACTTTAGTGGAAGCGTCTTGCAAATTGTTAGTAATCCTTTCGTTTTTTAGAAATTGATTGATAATCAAATCAATCTTTCACTTTCAATGAAAAAAAAAAGAGTTTTTTTCTTTATTCTTTATTTTATTCTTTACCTTAGACTTTATACCTCCGGATCCTTATATGAATCTAGATGGATCATTAGCAAACAAGATCTAAATTTGTGGAAAAAAATAAATAGAGCAAATGAACAGCGGTAAAAATATATCAGAAAATCTCACTTTTCTTTAATCTTCCGTATTCCGATTAGGCCTTTCCGGGGAACAACAAATGGGTTATTCATTTCATGGTGGATCGGTGAATTATTGGGCCGAGCTGGATTTGAACCAGCGTAGACATATTGCCAACGAATTTACAGTCCGTCCCCATTAACCGCTCGGGCATCGACCCAGGAAGAATCAATTCCAGGCATATTGATAATCCATGATCAACTTACTTGCGTAGTACCCTACCCCCAGGGGAAGTCGAATCCCCGTTGCCTCCTTGAAAGAGAGATGTCCTGAACCACTAGACGATGGGGGCATACTTACCCGACCCCCCTCATACTATGTTCATAGTATGAACAGCTTTTTGAAATTGTCAATCTAATGGTATGACTAAATCTGAGGGAAAGATCCCTCTTTCATGATTCCATAGAATCTTTTGTTTTGATTCATATTTATATTCATGAATCATTCATTCGAATCACCATTTCATAAAATCTTTGAAATATTATTCCAATTCTATTTCTAATTAATTATACATAGAATAATTAGATTCGATAATATAAAGAGTCAAATAAATATAAGAACTAAAATAAATATACGAATAAATTGATATTCATTATAAATCGATATTTCTATTAAAAAGTAAATATTAAAAAAAAAATAGGTCGAATAGAAATAATACGAGGTATAGGACCTTTCGGGGA